CATACAGTTGATCTTTTGAACCCGCTTCAAGACATGATGACTAATCAACCAATCTTGGGGTAAACAGCCTCTACTGTTTATGTTTACTTTCACTTAACGCTTGTACATAGGAAATGAGACTCAATCTTTTTACTGCGAATTTATAAGCCGTTTTTTCTCACTCATATAACTATCTGGTTTAGTTCATCAACCCGAATGATGAATAAAAAAATGAAAATATGTATTCAACTCATTTAATTTCTTTCCTATAACGAAAGGAAATAGGGAAAGTTTTTGTCTCAACGAATCACACGTAGAGATATTGATAACACACATAGAGTTAATGGTATTTCATAACTAATTGATTGGGCAGCAGCTCGTAGACCACCTAAAAAGGAATATTTATTATTTGATCCATATCCTGACATAAGAAGTCCAACAGGAGCAATACTTGAAATGGCGATCCATAAAAAAACACCGATACTGAGATCGGCTAGAACAAGGCGATAGCCAAAAGGAATTACTAAATAACTTAGTAAAATTGATATAACTGCTATGGAAGGTCCGATACTGAATAAACGAGTATCCCCTCTAGATGGAAGAAGATTCTCTTTGAAAAGTAATTTTGTCCCATCTGCTAGCGCTTGAAGAATTCCCAAAGGGCCGGCGTATTCAGGTCCAATACGTTGTTGTATTCCTGCGGATATTTCTCTTTCTAACCAAACAATTACTAGTACACCTATTGTGATTCCTAATACAAGAGTCAAAATAGGGACAAGCATCCATATGATCTCATAGACCTCTTTTAACGATTCCAATCTGGAAAAAGAAGTGATAGCTTGTACTTCTGTTGTATCAATTATCATTTCAACGATCAACTTCTCCCATAATGATATCTATGCTACCTAGGATCGTCATAATATCAGCCAATTTCATTTTTTTAACTAACTGAGGAAGAATTTGCAAATTGATAAAACCCGGTGGGCGAATTTTCCATCTCCAAGGAAAAACACTCTGATCTCCTATGAGAAAAATTCCCAATTCCCCTTTTGGGGCTTCGACTCTTACATAAAGTTCTTGTTTCGACAATTCAAAAGTTGGAGAAGGTTTTTTACTAATAAATCTATATTCAAAATCATTCCATTCGGGATTCCTTACTTTATCAAAGCGTCGGATTTCTAAATTCTCATAGGGCCCTCCCGGAATTCCTTCTAGAGCCTGTTGAATAATTTTTATGGATTCTTTCATTTCACCGATTCGTACTAAATAACGGGCTAATGAATCCCCCTCTTTTTGCCATTGGACTTCCCAGTCAAACTCATCGTAACACTCATAATGATCAACTTTACGAAGATCCCATTGTATTCCGGAAGCTCGTAGCATTGGTCCTGATAAACCCCAATTTATTGCTTCTTCTCCGCCAATAATGCCCACCCCTTCAACTCGTTCTAAAAAAATAGGATTCCTTGTAATAAGCTTTTGATATTCAGCAATCCCTGTTAAAAAATAATCGCAAAAATCCAAACATTTATCTATCCAACCATGAGGTAGATCAGCGGCTACTCCTCCGATACGAAAATAATTATGCATCATTCGCATACCGGTAGCAGCTTCGAATAGGTCATATATTAATTCTCTTTCTCGAAAAATATAGAAGAAGGGGGTCTGCGCACCAATATCAGCCATAAAAGGGCCAAGCCATAACAAATGAGAAGCTATACGACTTAACTCCAACATAATTACTCTGATATAGCTAGCCCTTTTAGGTACTTGAATATTTCCTAATTGCTCTGGTGCATTTACGGTTATTGCTTCTGTGAACATAGTAGCTAAATAATCCCAACGTGTTACATAAGGCAAATATTGTATAATTGTTCGGTTTTCCGCAATCTTTTCCATCCCTCTGTGTAAATAACCCAAGATTGGTTCACAGTCAATAACATCTTCACCATCTAGAGTAACGATGAGTCGAAGAACACCATGCATTGATGGGTGTTGAGGACCCATATTGACTATCATGAGGTCTTTTCTTGTAGCTGGTGCAGTCATAAGTTTTTCCCCGATCCATTCTTCCATGAATTGCTGAAAGCGAAAAGAAGTTCATCAAAAATTAAGCGAATAATTCAAAATGAATCGTCAAATTAACGAGTTTTTATCTCCCGAATACCCAACTGACTAATTAATTCTTTATAGCGTACTCTATTTTTTTTTGACAAATAAGCCAACAGTCGTTGACGTTTTCCCAGAATTTTCCGCAGACCTCTCTGAGATGAATGGTCTTTTTTGTGTAATTCCAAATGGGAAGTAAGTCTCTGTATCCTATTGGTGAACATGAATACTTGAAATTCAACAGACCCCCTCTTTTCTTCTTTTTCTTGGGAAATAGCCGAGATGAATGGATTTTTTACCATAAATGAACCCCCTTATTTTACATATATGAATTTTAACGATCAGTAATAATAATAATGCTAGTCATTTTAATTTTAATCCGGTCTACACAACAATCTGAATTTCTTTATGGATTCCAATTTTATCAAATAAAATGAATTAATAATCAATTCTATTTAAAATTTGAGCCGGATAGGAATACAAAAGGATAATACATTTCTGCACTCACGAAAGAGAATAATTTAAGCCTAAAATTAAGAAGATTCTGTTGATTCAGTTCTCGATCGAATTGATACGTCATTGAATTAGTATCGTATATTAGAACAGGGTGTAAGACAAGGCATGTGCGCATTTGTTTTGTTTGCTTTTATATACCAGATATGGTTGGTACAAGGATATAGAGGAAAAATGTACCATCAACCAATTTTCAATCGTGGATACATATGTATCCTTAACATACTGAAACGACTTCCATTATTGGTATCAAACCAATAACGATTCATACAAGCTAAATCTTCTAATCGATAATTGGGCCAAAGGAAAAACTTTAATTTTATTAATTTATTTTTTTCGCTATCAAGATGTGGATTTTCATCCAAAAATGGACCCCAGTCTTTTACGTTGTTCCCGTTACAAAATACGGGATTTCTATCCATACCATTTCTCTTCTTTGAAGTGAAACAACTTAGAATTCTCAATTCTCTACGACGTCTAGATGATAAAATATTTTCAGGAACAAGCAAATCATAATGATTTTTGTCTCTAGTTCCAGTTATCTTTTTATTTTTTGGAATGGATTCATCAAAAGTCTTCTGATCAAGATATTCTTTTTCTCGGTATCTTTGATTAGGTTTGTGCTTACTCTTATGAACCAATGAAATACCGAGGGTTTGATACATAATAAATTGTCCATCGTTTTTTACAAACAGACGAACGGGTTCAATAATCAATATTCCCGTTTTCATCAATTCTGTAAGAGTTAAATTCTTTTGAATCAGCATTATGTCCAGACCCATTTCTCTCCTTTGAATAGAGGATATAGCAATTTCCTTTGGATTTCTCAGTCTAAGCAGGAGACAATATACTTTGACATTATTGATCATTCTTTGATTCAAAGTATCATTCCATCTCAATTGAAAAAGCAAATACTTGTTCAGGAAGAAATGGAGTTCTGCTTCCGTGTTATTCTTGTATTGTTTTTTATTTTTACGTTTTTTCATATCTGATCCCGGATAATCTTCTTCAATATCTTTTTGTTGGTTTAAGAAAAGGGATCCGACATATTCTTGGTTTTGTACATCTGATCCAAGATCTCCTTGGCCTGCGGGTTCTTTTTCTTTTTCTGCTTGATTTCGATTCTTTAATTCAAAAGATTGTTTTTTATTCGATGGTATAAAAAGATTCCTTTGTTGCTTTCCATTGATGTTTTTATTTTTACTAAAATTTTCATTTATATTCAAGTTTAAAAGAAGTAATTTGCTTGGTATAACCCATGGTTGAATTTTATATATATTATAAAGTAAGAGAAATTCTGGGAAGAACCAAAATTCCAGATTCGATATGGGACAATTTAGTATTTCTTCATTCATTCCCATCCAATCAAAAACGATTTTGTTTTGATTGGGTGGATTGCTTTCTTGATCTTGATGAATCGGCAGATAAAAAAGACCTTTCTTATCAATTTTTTGAATTATTTGATAATTAGTAGTGCCGGTCTTAGTATTTTTATTACTGTTGTTATCGATCTCGATCCATGCTTCAATATCGACTTTTTTTCTAAGACAAAAATTGATAATTTTCCAATCAAAATATTTTCTATCCGGATTTTTTACCATATACATAATATCATCTTCTCCTAGATAATTATTTATAGTGGTAATCTCCGGCATATCAAATAATTTGTGTTTATGGGTATTGTAATTATAAGAAATTTCTCGGTTCTTCGTTACTTGGAACGGTGATCCATAAATATAGGAGTTCCTCTTATTTTCATAATTAATAGATTTATATGATAAAAGATCATATCTATAGTATTTTTGAAAATTTTCTTTTTGATTTGGTAATGAATATACTTTATAATCATTTTGTTTTTTGTAATGAATTAATTGGTCTTTTTCATATGAATCCCATTTGTTTACATCCTTAGTTTGAGCCGTACGATGTTGATTGACTCTATTTCGCCATTTTTGTGGTATTAATCTAGACCATTTAATCTGAGATAAATCGTATTGATAATGACCTCTTAACCAATTTTTCCATTGATTTATTCCAGAATTCTGAAGTTTCTTATGACTTAATTCGGAATGAAATATACCCTGTGTTCCAAAATAATCCTTTATTGCAGTCTTAAGAAAAAAAGATGTTCCGTGATATTGAAGAACCGATCTTAATTTATACAAGTTAATAACTTGGGTTTGGGATAATTTGTAAAATACATATGCTTGTGACACGGAGGATAAGTCACAAAAAATCTGTGACTTTTTATTATTATTATCATCACTAATATTATAAAGTGACTTTTTTATAGTGGAAATGGAGTGAATTGTATTTTTATTTCTTTTAGAAATTCTTTCTTGATTTCTTTCATTATTGTAAAAGTATTTATCAATAATTTTGTTTGTTGATTCAAGAAA